AGCCTATTTCTTATACTATATCTCTCTCCCGTGAAATTCTCGAGCCGAAAGATGGATGCATATGCTGTGTTTCATTTTGCTAAACGATATCAATTAAATGGTGTATCAATTCTATAAATTGGATATAGCAATAAATAAATCAGCAAAATTCTTTTATTTTAGATAGAAGAAACATTTCTTCTATCTAAAATAAAAGAATGTACCCTTCTATCCAAATCCAATTTGCATCAATAAAATAAATCCAAATTATAGATTCCAGCAGTAGATGAATAATTGCAAATTTTTGTGTGTACGAGATTCGAATAACTTCAAAATAACTGACATAATTTTTTATTTTTCCTGATCAGAAAAATACATGAAAAAGAAAGGAGGTAGAAAGATTTTTTGATTTATGGTTAAAGAAGAAAAACAAGAAAACAGGGGTTCTGTTGAATTTCAAGTATTCAGTTTCACCAATAAGATACGGAGACTTGCTTCACATTTGGAATTACATAAAAAAGATTTTTCATCGGAAAGAGGTCTACGAAGACTTTTGGGAAAACGTCAACGTTTGCTGGCTTATTTGGCAAAGAAAAATAGAGTACGTTATAAGAAATTAATAAGTCAGTTGGATATTCGGGAGAAGTAATTTAATCGTTCGAATTTTTTTCTTATTTTATTAGTAGTCTTATAGTAGTCTTAGATTTTGCATTTTGATGAGCCTCGTTTTGAGGAATTCATGGAATAATGAATTAAGGAAGAAAAAAGAATATGAACAAAGAGACATAACATAAAAAAAAGAATAGATAAGACGATATTCGCCCTCCCCCCACATATTTCACTTCTTCTCCTATACAAAAACCAGCAAGACCTACTCCATTGATAATTCCATCAATAACACCTTTATCAAAAAAATGCGTTAGTTCGGCAAATCTTCTTATACCCAGGATAAAGAGCCTAGTATAGAAAATATCTATATAACCACGATTATATGACCAGCTGTATACCTTTTTTTTTACTTGATCCAAAAAGTTCTTTTTTGGATTCCCTTTTACAAGGGAATTTTTTAAATTCAAATTCTGAAAAAAAGAATAAGCGGACCCATAGCATATATATGCTATGAATAGACCAAAAATAGCTAAACTTACAGAAGAAATTGCATTAGTAAGAAATTCATATGAATTTATAGAAGAATTAGAACTTTCTTGGAAAAAACTTATTGAAGGGGTTAACCACTTTGATAATATGGTTAACTCCGATGTTCCATTATCCGTTACTCCATTATCAAAATGGATTCCTATGGATCCAATGAACAAAGTAAAAAGCAGTAATATAAGAAGAGGAAATAGCATAGTATTTCCAGTTTCGCGAGGATAGACAAAAGTATTTTTAGCTCCAAAAGAAGTACTAAAGAATCCTATTCTATTTCTTGTATTACCAGGAATTTTGGGTTTATTTTGGGAAAAAAAAGAAACCCCACCCTTCATTGTTGATAAAACCAAATCTCTATTGACTCCTTTGGGTATGCTTTTTCCCCATAAGGATATTGAATGCAATGAACCTTCTTTAGTACTACTGTAATTTTGAAAATGAACACGCAAATACCCATCAAAAGTAAGTAAATATATTCGAAACATATAAAATGCAGTTAATCCTGCAGTAAAAGAAGCTATTATTCCAAAAAAAGGTGAATACAACCAACTATTACTAAGGATTTCATCTTTGGACCAGAAGCAAGCAAGAGGTGGAATACCACAAAGAGAAAGTGTACCCAATAAAAAAGTCGTTCTTGTAATAGGAACATACTTTTTTAAACCACCCATAAGAACCATATTTTGGCTTTTATCTGGTGAATATCCAACAAGAGGTTCCATTGAATGAATAATGGATCCGGATCCCAAAAACAATAAAGCTTTCGAATAAGCATGAGTGATCAAATGGAATAAAGCTGCTTGATAAGAACCTATACCTAGAGCTAACATCATATAACCCAATTGAGACATTGTAGAATAGGCTAAGCTTCTTTTAATATCTCTCTGAGCAAGAGCTAAAGTCGCTCCTAAGAAAAGTGTTATCGTACCTACTAAGGAAATGAAACTCATTATGAAAGGTATCGATATGAAAAGAGGAAGAAGTCGAGCTAGAAGAAAAATCCCCGCAGCAACCATAGTTGCCGCGTGTATAAGAGCCGAAATGGGAGTGGGTCCTTCCATAGCATCGGGTAACCATACGTGAAGAGGGAATTGTGCAGATTTTGCAACTGCACCAAGAAATAATAAAAAAGCACACAAAATAGTAAGTAATGAATTAATCCCATTATTAGGAATCCAGTTATTAGCTATTTTAAATAAATCCCGAAACTCTAAACTACCTGTTATCCAAAAAAAACCTAAAATTCCTAATAACAAACCAAAATCCCCTACACGATTAGTTACAAAAGCTTTTTGACAAGCACTGGCTGCAATTGGTCGTGTAAACCAAAAGCCTATCAATAAATAGGAACACATTCCCACAAGTTCCCAAAAAAAATAAATTTGTATCAAATTGGAACTAGTAACCAATCCCAACATGGAAGTATTAAAAAAACTTATATAAATGAAAAATCTCAAATATCCCTCATCGTGGGACATATAATCGTCACTATAAATAAGAACCAAGATTCCTACAGTAGTAATTAGTATTAACATAATAGAAGTAAGGGGGTCGATCAAGTATCCAAATTCCAAGGAAAAATCATTATTGATGGTCCAAGACCATAAATATTGATAGATAGAACTCCCTTTTATTTGTTGAATAGACAGGTGAATGGAGAATACCAGAGCTATACTTAATAGTAAAACACTAGGAAAAGCCCATATGCGACGAAGATTTTTTGTTGCCGTTGGAATAAGAAAAAGCCCCAACCCCATTGACATAATAACTGGAAGTGGGAGAAGAGGGATTACCCAGGCATATTGATATGTATGTTCCATAAGAAAAGAAATAGCAATTTTTAGTTGAAATTTATAGTTCTTTTTTTCTATAAAATTGTTTCCGATTCACCAAACCTATTCTTATTTCTTTCTGAAGGAATTAAAAACAAAATAAGAATAAGAAAAAATATTCGTTATTTAGTTATTAGAAAAAAAAGATATTTATTAAAATACAAAAAAAGATTGAATCAGTTTACTTTCTATTCCTATTCTTTTTTTATTTCTTTCTGTTAAAATTAAATAGCTCTCGTATTTCGTAACTGATTGATTGAATTTCAACTATACTATATTTAATTTTAATTTTTTATTTATGGGAAATTCTCGAATATTCTTTACTTCATATAAAATAGAAATCCTAATGACTGGAATTATCTAAGTTTTAGAAGAATGTCTTGTTTAAGAGACTCATTTTTTTTTTTTATTTTGACTGGAATTCAATTCTTGAATATCTTCTCAAGTTAATTAACTATTTGAATTTTCCCTTCGTTTTCTCTCCCCATACCTTAGATTTATATATGGAGTATATTTGATATATAAATTGATTTAAATAGAAAACCTTTGTATATAATATATCTTTGTATATATTGTATATTATTAAAACAAAGTCTAAAATATATATATGAAAAATACGCGAAAAACTCTTGTCTTATCCACATTAGACAAAATCAAGTAAAAAATAATTTCAAATTTCATTATCTTTCAGTATCTAAGTATAAATACTAAGAAAAAACAGAAAGAAGGATTGATTTGCGGCAATAGATGTCTTTCACATACAACTAGAAAAAATGAATTTATCTTTTGAATGGCAGTTCCAAAAAAACGTACTTCGATGTCAAAAAAGCGTATTCGTAAAAATATTTGGAAGAAAAAAACTTATTTTTCCATAGTACAATCTTATTCCTTAGCAAAATCAAGATCATTTTGGAGCGGCAACGAGCATCCAAAACCAAAAGGTTTTTCTGGGTAACAAACAAATAATCTGGTTTTGGAATAATCTGAATTGACCGATCTCAAAGAAATTCCAATTATTTAATATAAATGAATAATTTGGATTAATTAATGAATGTACTTTTATGTGTCGAATTCCTGGGTTCAATATTCTTAGAACTAATCCCCTGTTACTCTGTTATATAGAACAAAAGTTTTGGTATATTGTGTCCTCGGTATTCTTTTTTCCTATCAAAGAACTTTTGATAATAGAATCCTCCTATTTTTTTTAGGAGGATTCCATTATCAAGAGTATTCTTGCAATAGGATTTCGAATTTCTACCTATCTTATCCAAAATTCACAAAAAAATAGGTTTAGGACTGGTGAATCATATTAATAAGAGCGTAAAGGCTTTGACTCTAGAAACTTTATACAAAACTCTTTGTATTTAATGATGAAATTCTAATTTTCCTAAATTCTATGGATTCTCCCAATCTCGACGATTCGGGAGAAAATAACTATTATTCTTTTAAGTTAACTAATATTTCAAGTTAGCCGCCATGGTGAAATTGGTAGACACGCTGCTCTTAGGAAGCAGTGCTCAAGCATCTCGGTTCGAGTCCGAGTGGCGGCATTCTCGAAAAAGAATACAATAGATTAGAAAATGGATTCAATTCGAAATTTCCAATTTTGTAATGGGACCTTCTCCTTATGCTATTTGCAACTTTAGAACATATACTAACTCATATCTCTTTCTCAACTATTTCAATTGTGATTACGATTCATTTGATAACCTTATTAGTTCGTGAACTTAGGGGATTACGTGATTCGTCAGAAAAAGGAATGATAGCTACTTTTTTCTGTATAACAGGATTCTTAGTTTCTCGTTGGATTTCTTCGGGACATTTTCCATTAAGTAATTTATATGAGTCATTGATCTTCCTTTCATGGGCTCTGTATATTCTTCATACTATTCCTAAGATACAGAACTCTAAAAATGATTTAAGCGCAATAACTACGCCGAGTACTATTTTAACGCAAGGTTTTGCTACGTCAGGTCTTTTAACTGAAATGCATCAATCTACAATACTAGTACCTGCTCTTCAATCTCAGTGGTTAATGATGCATGTCAGTATGATGTTACTAAGCTATGCAACTCTTTTGTGCGGATCATTATTATCCGCCGCTCTTCTAATCATTAGATTTCGAACGAATTTCGATTTCTTTTCTAAAAATAAAAAAAAAAAATTACTTAAAACATTTTTTTTTAGTGAGATTGAATATTTCTATGCAAAAAGAAGTGCCTTAAAAAACAACTCTTTTCCTTCATTTCCAAATTATTACAAATATCAATTAACTGAGCGTTTGGATTCTTGGAGTTATCGTGTTATTAGTCTAGGGTTTACCCTTTTAACCATAGGTATTCTTTGTGGAGCAGTATGGGCTAATGAGGCGTGGGGATCCTATTGGAATTGGGATCCTAAGGAAACTTGGGCATTTATTACCTGGACCATATTTGCAATTTATTTACATAGTAGAACAAATCCAAACTGGAAGGGTACGAATTCCGCATTTGTAGCTTCGATAGGATTTCTTATAATTTGGGTCTGCTATTTTGGTATCAATCTTTTAGGAATAGGTTTACATAGTTATGGTTCATTTACATTACCATCTAAATAATTACTTAACATAAAACATTCATAAAATGAAGGTTTTTTCCCATTTTTTTTATTTTTATTTGAGAACCCCTTTGAACGTCTTTTCAAAGGGGTTCCAAAAAATTCAAAATAGATCGAATTAAACTTTTTTACTTTTTTCGGAATTTTTTGGTTTTTCCATTATGAAATATAGAGCAGACTAGTTAAAAAAAGAAAATCCTATTTAGGATAATAATTGGATAAGAGAGCCTCTACCCTGTCAACGGATAACGAGAGAACAAAATCTGGATAAATACCAATTCCTATTACTGGTAAAAAGATACAGATTAAAAGAAAGAGTTCTCGTGGTCCAGAATCCACAAAATTTGCGTTTGGAACATGAAATAACTTGTATCCATAGAACATCTGGCGTAACATAGATAATAAATAAATAGGAGTTAATATCATTCCAATTCCCATTACAAAAGTAATTAGCATTTTTGGCATTAACATAAATTTTGGACTAGTAATTAGTCCAAAAAATACTACTAATTCTGCAACAAAACCGCTCATTCCTGGTAAGGCAAGAGAAGCCATTGAAAAGCTACTAAACATAGTAAACATTTTTGGCATTGGTATAGATATCCCTCCCAGTTCTTCGAGATAAACAAGACGCATTCTATCACAAGCCGTTCCTGCCAAGAAAAATAGTGTAGCACCGATAAATCCATGGGATAGTATTTGTAAAATAGCTCCATTTAGTCCAATGTTGGTTATGGAACCAATTCCTATAATTATGAAACCCATGTGAGATACGGAGGAGTAGGCTATTCTTTTTTTGAAATTTCGTTGACCAAGAGAAGTTGAAGCTGCATAGATTATTTGCACTGCTCCTATTATTACCAACCAGGGGGAAAATAGATAATGAGCATGAGGTAACAATTCCATATTGATCCGAATCAATCCATATGCTCCCATCTTTAATAGGATTCCCGCTAAAAGCATACATGTACTGTAATGTGCTTCCCCGTGGGTATCAGGTAACCACGTATGTAGAGGTATAATCGGCAATTTGACAGCATAAGCAATAAGGAAGCCAAAATAAAGTAGTATTTCCAATGTTGCAGGGTATGATTGATTAATCAATCGTTCCAAGTCTAATGTTGGTTCGTTGGAACCATATAAACCCATACCTAGAACTCCGATTAAGAAAAAAATGGAACCGCCTGCAGTATACAAAATAAACTTGGTAGCTGAATATAGACGCCTTTTTCCCCCCCACATGGATAAAAGTAAGTAAACAGGAATTAATTCTAACTCCCACATGATAAAAAAAAGTAAAAGGTCTCGTGAAGAAAATAATCCTATTTGACCGCTATACATTGCTAGCATAAGGAAATAGAATAATCGCGAATTCCGGGTAATTGGCCAAGCCGCTAAAGTAGCTAAAGTAGTGATAAATCCTGTCAATAAAATTGACCCTAATGAAAGTCCATCGATTCCCAATCTCCAGTGGAAATCAAAAACATCTATCCATTTAGAATCCTCCCTTAATTGCATTAAGGGATCCTCTAATTGGAAATGATAACAGAATGCATAAGTCATTAGAAGGAATTCTAATAAACAAATAGATATTGTATACCACCTAACGATTTTGTTTCCTTTATGGGGTAAAAAGAAAATTAATGAACCTGCAAATATCGGCAAAACAACAAGTATTGTTAACCAAGGAAAATAACTCATGATAAAGTAATAAAGACAAGATACGTTTTGACCAGAAAAGCCCATGCTCGATTATTTTGAGCACAGGCTTCTTCGGTAAAGAGGAATCAGACGATTCAAGTGGAGTTTTTTGTAACGTATCAATAAGATAGAGCCATGCTGCGGGTTGTTTCAGGCCCTAAATAAACGCGGACACTTAAAAAATCTGTTGGGCAGGCGGATTCGCATCTCTTACAACCCACACAATCTTCGGTTCTCGGCGCAGAAGCAATTTGCTTGGCTTTACATCCATCCCAAGGTATCATTTCTAATACATCTGTTGGACAAGCTCGTACACATTGAGTGCATCCTATACATGTATCATAAATTTTTACAGAATGTGACATTGGATCTATAAATTTTCCTTTTAAACATAACAATTTTCGATCTGGTAAAAATGAAATTAGTACTATATAAGTTATATGTATTGTAGACACCAGACGAAGCAATGGTTTATCCAAACTTTAATAAATAATGCAATATATTTCTTAATCTGTTTGTGAGAAAGCGTGAAAAGAGCCAAGAGACTTGAATTTAAGGCTTCAACAGTCATAATTATACGAATTCTACATACTAATATTAGCTAATAAATTAGCTATTATCTTTGCAATATAAATTATTGCAATTTGAATATTGCAATATCAATGAATTGCAAAAATGCAAAATTCAATAAGTAAAAAAGAATACTCTGAAATAACCTACTTCAAAAATGGGTATTCTCAAATAAAAATAAGAAACGAAGACTCAATTTTATTAATCTTAATGTTCCATATTATTATATATGCGCCTTTGTTTAGAGAATTCTATGTCTAATTATTTAAAAAATTAGATTGATTGATACGAGTTGATTTCCTGTTACGATGGATGGAGGAAAGAATGGATAGTCCAATAGCTGCTTCAGCCGCCGCAAGGGCTATAACAAAAATTGCGAAAATGTCTCCTTTTAATTGGCGACTGTCAAATAGAGCAGAAAATGTTACGAGATTTAGATTAATTGAATTCAGTATAAGTTCAAGACATATCAGAGCTCTAACCATGTTTCGGCTTGTAATCAATCCATAGATACCAATCGAAAATAAATAGACACTCAAAAAAAGTACATGCTCAAACATCATTAACTAACTCCTTATCAATCTCGATTCATTTCAATATGAGGACAAGAATTGAACCGATTCAATTAATTAGAATAGAACAATTACGCAACAAAAGAGAAAAGAAAGTATTTGTTGTGTTGACAGTAGATGGATTTTACTAAATCAAAATTGTTTTATTCTTTAGTTATTTTTTTAGATTTGAAATTCTAAGAATTTATTATTGTCTAGCCATAGTAATTGCACCTATTAAAGAAACTAGAAGAATTAGGGAAATGAGTTCAAACGGAAGATAAAAATCGGTTGCTAAATGAATCCCAATTTGTTGAACGTTATTTATGAGACCCTGTTCTACTATTTGGTTTGATCTTGTAGTCCAAAGAATTCCATACCATGACGTATCTGGGATAGTAGTCATTAGTGAAAAAGGAATAGTTATAGAAACGAGTGAAGTAAACCCATCTCCAATAGTCCAATAATTCTTATCTTTAGACCACTCTGAGCCATTTACAAACATTACAGCAAATATGATCAAAACATTTATGGCTCCCACATAAATAAGAAGTTGTGCGACAGCTACAAAGTAGGAATTCAATAAAAAATAGAATAAAGATATACAAACAAGAACTAATCCCAGCGAAAAGGCAGAATAAATTGGGTTGGTAAGTAATACTACTCCTAGACCCCCTAGTAGAAGAACAAATCCCCCAAATAGCACAAGAATCTCATGTATTGGTCCAGGTAAATCCATTATGGATAAGAAGAAATTAATAGTATAAAATTTTTCATGAACTGACTAAAACTAAAAGATTCAAGGAAAGAAAAAGGGATTAGGATATTTATATAAAAATTGTATAGTTAGAAATCACATCACGAAAATCTACTCTCATTTTAAATCCAGAATAATTCGTAATAAGCAGTAGTTATTCTTTTTTCTTTATAGTTAATAAAAAACTATTGGATTTTTCTAACAAAAAAATCCTAGTAATCAGTAATCGTTCTTGAATTCCGGGATTTTTCTTCCTCTATTTTACTTTGAGGTGAATTCCTAATTGTTTGAATTGTGTAATCTCCCATTATGGAGACTGGTAACCGACTCAAAGCAATTTGATTATAATTCAATTCATGACGATCATAAGTAGAAAGTTCATATTCTTCGGTCATTGATAAACAGTTTGTCGGACAATATTCAACACAGTTACCACAAAATATACAAACTCCGAAATCAATACTATAATTAAGCAATTGTTTCTTTTTAATATCCTTTTCAAATCTCCAATCCACAAGGGGTAGATCTATTGGGCATACACGAACACATACTTCACAAGCAATACATTTATCAAATTCAAAGTGTATTCGCCCGCGGAAACGCTCTGATGTAATTGATTTTTCATAAGGGTAGTGAATCGTTACAGGTAAACGATTTGTGTGGGATAAGGTAATTATGAAACCTTGACCAATGTATCTTGCAGCACGTATTGTTTGTTGACCATAACTAATGAACCCAGTTATCATAGGGAACATATTCTAAATATCTATGAAAAAGGTATGTTTCTTTCTCTTGTTTGAGAGAACTTTTGTGTTGAAGATATTCTTACTGTTATTGTATTATCTTATTTATAGTGAAACTAGTTGGGAAGAAGTTGTTAATAAGAGATTGCCCAGAGAAATAGGTAAAAGAAATTTCCATCCAAGATTTAATAACTGATCCATTCTCATCCGAGGTAAAGTCCATCTTATTGTGATAGAAATGAAGAGAAATAAAAAAGCTTTAGTTAATGTAATAAGGATACCCATTATCATTTCAAAAATTCCCACAATTTTATTCATTTGGAAAAATCCAAAAAAGGATATATAGGGAATAGAAAAATTCCACCCGCCTAAGTAGAGAACAGTTACAAATAAAGAGGAAACTAATAAATTTAGGTAAGAAGCAAGATAAAATAAGCCATATTTAATACCGGAATATTCGGTTTGATAACCCGCTACTAATTCTTCCTCCGCTTCTGGTAAATCAAAGGGTAATCTTTCGCATTCTGCCAAAGAAGAAATTAGAAAAACTAGAAAACCTATAGGCTGACGCCAAAGATTCCATCCAAAAAAACCATATTTTGACTGTGCTTCAACTATATCAACCGTACTTGAACTATTAGATAATCATAGTCGATGATAACATCACAGTTCCCACCGCTATTCCAAAACCGTACATGAAACCTTAGCTTCATACGGCTCCTCTATGATCAGAAAAAAGGATTATTTCTTTTCGATCTTGTTCCCCAGGCGTAGATAGAATTAGGTAAGATAAAATTGATCGGAAAGTCCTAAATTAGACCAAAGCAATTCCGTCTGCTAAAATAATAAAAAAGCGCTTCCGAATTGATCTTATCCTTTATATAAAAAAATGACAGTTTTTTCTTGTTCAGTAATAACTTAATATTGGAATAAAACACTCGTTATAGCAATTAATAAATGAAAAGAATTGGATATTAGTTCATGACGAATTCTATTCTGTATGAATATAGATAAAAGAAAGAATAAATAAAGATCTTTTTTTGTATTGCATTCCATATCTTTTGTCCTATTCTTCTTTTCCGGGGAAAGGGGTACTTAAAAAGAAAAAAGAAATAAAGGGTTAATTCGTTCTTGATAGCTATTTCCTTAACAAGTGAATGGGAATATACTCTGGATCGGAATCCGAAGAAAGTACTACTTGATCATTTCCACCAATTTCAAGTCCTTATTATGATTCCTTTTATGAGGAAAAATGTCTAATGATTTAGATTCTCTCATTACTAATCCTTCATGTACTTTAGTGTTCCTAATCCCTCACTAACTTTTTATGGATTCTTTTATATGGTTATAAGTTCTAGTAATAACTAAAAATATTCTAGTAATGAAATTCCATATCGCGAATCCTTTATTCTTGCCCGCTTCAAGATATGATGACTAATCAAACAATCCCAATCTTGGGGTAAAGAGTTTACACTGCTTATGTTTACTTTAACTTTTTCTTGTACGTAGGAAATGAGATTTTTTTTTTTACTACAAATTAATAAGCTGTTTTGTTTCACTCATATAGCTATCTAGTTTCACTTAGCGACCTGAATACATAATAAGAAAACGAAGATAAGTATTCAATGGATTTTAGAGGAAAAGCTCCTTTTTTAACGAATCACACGTAGAGATATTGCTAGCACACAAAAAGTTAATGGTATTTCATAACTAATAGATTGAGCAGCTGCTCGTAGACCACCTGAAAAAGAATATTTATTATTTGAGCTGTATCCTGCCATAAGAAGACCAATAGGAGCAATACTTGAAATGGCAATCCATAAAAAAACACCAATACTAAGATCAGCTAAAACAAAATGATATCCAAAAGGGATAACTAAAAAACTTAATAAAACGGATATGACTGCTATAGAGGGTCCAATGCTAAATAAAGGAATCTCTCCTCGGGATGGGAGGATATCCTCTTTAAAAATCAGCTTAGTTCCGTCTGCTATAGCTTGAAGCAGTCCTAGAGGGCCGGCATATTCAGGACCAATACGTTGTTGTATCGATGCGGAAATTTCTCTTTCTAACCACACAATTACAAGTACTTCTATTGTGATTCCCAGTAGGAGGGTCAAAATAGGTAGAATCCATATCAGTCCATAGACTTCTTTTAATAATTCCGATTTCGAAAAAGAATTGATAGTTTCTACCTCTACCCTATCTATTATCATTTCAACGATCAACTTCCCCCATAATGATATCTATACTACCTAATATCGTCATGATATCAGCCAATTTCATTTTTTTAACTAGCTGAGGAAGAATTTGTAAATTAATAAAACCGGGTGGACGAATTTTCCATCTCCAGGGGAAAAGACTATCATCTCCTACCAGATAAATTCCTAATTCGCCTTTTGGCGCTTCTACTCTTACATAAAGCTCTTGCTTTGATAATTCAAAATTTGGGGAAGGTTTTTTACCAAGAAATCTATATTCAAAATCATTCCATTCCGAATTCTTTGCTTTCTTAAAGCGTCGGGCTTCTAAATTCTCATAAGGGCCTCCAGGAATTTTCTCGATAGCCTGTTGAATAATTTTGATGGATTCCTTCATTTCACCAATTCGTACTAAATAGCGAGCTAACGAATCTCCTTCTTTTTGCCATTGGACTTTCCAATCGAATTGATTGTAAGACTCATAAGGATCAATTTTACGAAGATCCCATTGTATTCCAGAAGCTCGTAACATGGGTCCCGATAAGCCCCAATTTACAGCTTCTTCTCCGCTAATAAAACCTACTCCTTCAACTCGTTCTAAAAAAATAGGATTCTGTGTAATAAGTTGTTGATATTCAACAACTCCTCGTAAAAAATAATCACAGAAATCTAAACATTTATCCACCCATCCATAAGGTAAATCGGCAGCTACTCCTCCAATGCGAAAGTAATTATGCATCATTCGCATACCTGTAGCAGCTTCAAATAGATCATATATCAATTCTCTCTCTCTAAAAATGTAGAAAAAAGGAGTCTGTGCGCCGAGATCCGCCATAAAAGGCCCAAGCCATAACAAATGAGAAGCTATACGGCTCAATTCTAACATAATTACCCGAATATAGCTGGCTCTTTGAGGTATTTGAATATTCTCTAAGAATTCTGGTGCATTTACCGTTATTGCTTCTGTAAACATAGTAGCTAAATAATCCCACCGTGTTACATAAGGCAAGTATTGTATAATAGTTCTGTTTTCTGCGATTTTTTCCATTCCTCTGTGTAAATAGCCTAATATGGGTTCACAATCAACAACATCTTCACCATCGAGAGTAACGATCAGTCGAAGAACACCATGCATTGATGGGTGTTGAGGGCCCATATTGACTATCATTAGATCTTTTCTTGTAGACGGTAGACTCATATTCTTTTTTCTTCCTTAATTCATTATTCCATGAATTCCTCAAAACGAGGCTCATCAAAATGCAAAATCTAAGACTACTATAAGACTACTAATAAAATAAGAAAAAAATTCGAACGATTAAATTACTTCTCCCGAATATCCAACTGACTTATTAATTTCTTATAACGTACTCTATTTTTCTTTGCCAAATAAGCCAGCAAACGTTGACGTTTTCCCAAAAGTCTTCGTAGACCTCTTTCCGATGAAAAATCTTTTTTATGTAATTCCAAATGTGAAGCAAGTCTCCGTATCTTATTGGTGAAACTGAATACTTGAAATTCAACAGAACCCCTGTTTTCTTGTTTTTCTTCTTTAACCATAAATCAAAAAATCTTTCTACCTCCTTTCTTTTTCATGTATTTTTCTGATCAGGAAAAATAAAAAATTATGTCAGTTATTTTGAAGTTATTCGAATCTCGTACACACAAAAATTTGCAATTATTCATCTACTGCTGGAATCTATAATTTGGATTTATTTTATTGATGCAAATTGGATTTGGATAGAAGGGTACATTCTTTTATTTTAGATAGAAGAAATGTTTCTTCTATCTAAAATAAAAGAATTTTGCTGATTTATTTATTGCTATATCCAATTTATAGAATTGATACACCATTTAATTGATATCGTTTAGCAAAATGAAACACAGCATATGCATCCATCTTTCGGCTCGAGAATTTCACGGGAGAGAGATATAGTATAAGAAATAGGCTATTAAGTAACTCTAAATGAATTGTGGATACATCTGTATCCTTAACATACTGAAACGACTGCCATTATTCGTATCAAAGCAATAGCGATTCATAAAAGCTAAATCTTGTAATCAATGGTGGGCCAATAATGAATTTTTTTGCATATGTATTAAGACGCTTGGTCTGATTTCGAAATTGTCCAGAGTTTTTTATGTTGTTTTCATTGCAAAATGATGGATCTCCTTCCGTAACTTTCCAATTACGAGTACGAGAATTGAAAGACATGAAAATTCTCAATTCTCTACAGCGTCTAGGAGATAGATAGAATATTTTCAGGAACAAGAAAATCAGAAGAATCTTTTTCTCTATTCACTACCATTCCGCGTCTTCGACTTCTATTAGTTTCTTTTCTTCTTTAATGCAATAGCTATAGTTTGATATAGAATCCATTTCTCAAAGTAATGGAAACCATTCTCTTATAGGAAATGGTTCGAAAATCGCTATTCCACCTTTTAGGTTTAGGTATCGCGAAAAGTGATACCTGTGAAGATCGTGCATTTCAGTCACATTCAGATCCGTTTTTCGAGTTCATGATATAACCAAATTGGATGGATCTTCCACCCGTTTAGCTAAGAAAGAATAGATGCGGAGGTGGATAATAGATCGATATGAAGATCATGAGTTGCCCCATAATGAAACCACCAGTAGTCGCGAATATCTCCTTCTTCCCTAACCCAAGATTGGAGAAAGAAGATCTAAGAGGGATCTATGTAGAATGTGGTCAGAAATCCATAATGGAGTCCGACCACAACGACCGAATTAATTATCCTCATCGAGAAACTTAGACTACTAAGTAGAAAAGATTTGAAAATCATGGCATGGGTCTCCTTTTTTCTTTCTTTAGAGTTTTCTATATGCACAATTTCTCGATGTTTCGATGAGAATTTCTTGACTTTCCATATATAGAAAGAGATAGACTATAAATGGCATCT